TGGAAGGACATCATTGAAATAGTCTTTTTTTTAGCTTAGCGCAAAGCAATCTATGCGTGGTTTAAGATGATTTACTTAAGGAATAGAAATATACAAGACTCTATATACGATAGAAAGCAATAGGAATAAAAAAATAAAAAATTACGATATTAGAGAGTTGTAAAAAAAAGGAAAGAGATCTAAAAGATCTTTTTCCTAAAATTATCCTTTCGTCTACTTAAAATCCTACCTTTCCTCGACTAATATTCATTTTCTATTATATTGGTCAAGCAATCTTCTTATTCAAATTATTATTTGAATAAGATATATAAGATATATGTTTACCACGTGTGATTAAATAAAAAAAAGGAGAAACTATTCTACTTTACAGTTGATTTTATTCAACAATTGACCAAAATAAAATATTAATAAATTAATAAATTGCATGAACTTAGATCAATCAAATAATTATATGATATTTCTATGCAATAATTCGTACTAATCCATTTACTTTGTCCACTTCGATTGTATATTGTATTCGGTTAGAATACTGATAAAGAAACCGGAAAGTATAAAAAATTTCTAAAAAAGGGGATTCCTAAAAACTAGATTGATTCTCGAATCCGATTAAATCTAATGGTTTACGTTATGGAACAAAGACATGTATATGTGATATTAGATATTGACTATTTATATATGAACTAAAGATAGATTTCATTTGTCCTACTACTGTAGTATGGGTTCCAATAGAAGTCCTTTCATATCGTTGTGGCTATGAATTGGCTGAATAAAGAGATGAAATCAAGAAAAAATGGAAAATTTGCACTAACAGTTCGGAACCAAAAAAAAATAGAAGAACGAAAGTTCTATGGATTCACAAAAACTCTGTGGATAGAAACGAAAAAAGAGATATCGAAGCAGTTCTGACGATTCAATATTCAATAATATTCTTACTGAAATTCGAAGTTCTTAATTACTTCGACTGGATGAATCCTATATGATGGAATAATTAAGTCATAATTCATTGGTTGATTGTATCATTAACCATTTATTTTTGTTGGTACGAGGAACTTATCATGAATCCACTGATTTCTGCTGCTTCCGTTATTGCTGCTGGATTGGCTGTAGGGCTTGCTTCTATTGGACCTGGAGTTGGTCAAGGGACTGCTGCGGGTCAAGCCGTAGAGGGTATCGCGAGACAGCCCGAGGCAGAGGGAAAAATACGAGGTACTCTATTGCTTAGTCTAGCTTTTATGGAAGCTTTAACGATTTATGGATTGGTTGTAGCATTAGCACTTTTATTTGCGAATCCTTTTGTTTAATCTTAGAAATAGGAAAAATACAAATTTTTTCCTATTTTATTGCCTTGGCCTTGTCGTTTGCTTTTTCAAATTAGATCACGATTTCACTTCTATAATTCCTTATTCGTTGAGAAAATAAGCTACGGGAAGGGCTGATTTGCAGATGAGGAATTAGCATACCGACTCGCTTTCATCCTTCCCGTTCGTGGTCCAGGGAAAACTCTTTTATGGGGTGTTGCAACAATCAAGGGGTAGTTCATACTTTAATAACATAATTCGAATATTTTTTGACTCTATTTCAAAAAAAAAAAAAAGAATAAATAAAAAAGAGGGGCAAAGTGATAGAAATAAAAAGAACTCTGGTCAATTTTTTAGTTTATTTATAAGAGGAAATTATATGAAAAATGTAACCGATTCTTTCGTTTCTTTGGGCCACTGGCCATCTGCCGGGAGTTTCGGATTTAATACCGATATTTTAGCAACAAATCCAATAAATCTAAGTGTAGTGATTGGTGTATTGATCTTTTTTGGAAAGGGAGTGTGTGTGAGTTGTTTATTTCAAGAATAGGCTGGATCCAATCAGCTGTACTCCTTTCCGTTATAACTAGGAAAGAAAGGTGCATGATCTTGCGAATTACTTCTTAATTAAGAAATTATATGTAAGAACCACAGCATTTCGTGATTAATTGGTAAATCTACTTTGATTCTCTAGCAACCAATAATGTGGGGCTGTTAAGATGGTTAAAGCAAACCGTTTGAAGTCTAAACGCAGCATGGTATTCTTTCTACCACTATGTTAATATCTAGATGGTGTTAAAATAAATATTTTATCGATATAGAACACTCATATCGATAAAATTATTTGAACCACTTATTTTTAAAAAGGGCATTTTCCCTCTTTTATCCAATGCTGAATCGACGACCTATGCCTTATAAGTAAGATAAGTAAGAATAATTTTTTGGATTTGAACAGAAGAAAAAAAAAAAGAAACAACTTTACTGACAATTACATATTTTTGATTTTGTCAGAAGAGTCCTCCAAGTATTTTGTTTTGCATTAGATTCTTTTTTTTTGAACTATGAATAAATAAAACTAAAGAAGAGAGGATAGGCTCATTATATTACATTCATAAAAAAAGCTATGAGAATTTACCCTAAGTAATTGAGCGTGAGAGCCAAATGAATCGAAAGATTCATGTTTGGTTCGGGAAGGGATTATG